GTTGATTTCGAATCTTTCCAATGGATTTGCTTGATATAATGGAAAATAGGGATCTTTGGCGATTCAAGAAGCGGCTTATGATTATTCATAATAATGAAAATTTACCGAACAAATGTTCCACTTTCTAACTAGAACTACTATACTCTAATTTAGACTCTAATTCAGTATAATGATAACGTATTATCTGGTTAATTCCTTTTGTATTCCAAATAACAAATAAAAAAATCTCTATTTTCTGAATACTATGACTGGACCTTTATGAAAAAATAAAAGCCCCTTATCGGATTTGAACCGATGACTTACGCCTTACCATGGCGTTACTCTACCGCTGAGTTAAAAGGGCTTATTTGATTAAATTACCGAACAAGTCACTTTGTAGATAAAATCTCTATATGCACATATTATATATAAGTATATGCAGTATACTCATAGTGGCTAGTGGCCGATTTTTGAATAATCAAATGGATTTTCCTCGAAAGTCTAGGGTAAAAAATTGTTTCAAGATTGGCCCTAATTTCTTTTATTGACTTTTATTGAGATGATCCTTAATGAAAACAAAATTCACTTGATTGATACATAGCATACACGTACACTTACCAAAGTCTTAAAGAAAATTTTTGATAACTTCAACTTCTTGATCCCTTGATCCCGCTTACTAGATTCTATTTATATAGAGAATGCCGATTCTAATGAACGATTCATGAATATGAATGACGAATCCAAAAATTCTATACAATTATGAAAAACGGAAAGATCCCTCGGATCTGATCATTCCATTATATTGACAATTTCAAAAAACTGATCATACTATGATCATAGTATGAGGGCGGTTGATCAAGTCGGCCCCCATCGTCTAGTGGTTTAGGACATCTCTCTTTCAAGGAGGCAGCGGGGATTCGAATTCCCCTGGGGGTAGGGTACTACGAAAGGAAGTTGATCATGGATTACCAATAAGCCTAAAATTGATTCTTCCTGGGTCGATGCCCGAGCGGTTAATGGGGGCGGACTGTAAATTCGTTGGCAATATGTCTACGCTGGTTCAAATCCAGCTCGGCCCAATAATTCGTCAATCTACCATGAGATGGTATAACCCCCCTTGTCCTTCAGAAAGACCCCATACAAAGATTACAAAAATCCAATTTTCTACTAGATCCCTTATTTCCCTGGGATTGTAGTTCAATCGGTTAGAGCACCGCCCTGTCAAGGCGGAAGCTGCGGGTTCGAGCCCCGCCAGTCCCGACGGATCCAATAAATACATCAATTCATTTTTCCTTTTCTATGAACTAGTAAAGGGTGCTGAGGGGCATACTTTTATTCCCAAGGCAAAAAGGAGTCCTTATTTCTTTCCTATTTTTTCCATTTTGATTTTATTGTTTGTTTAGGTTTGGAACTATGTAATTAATCGAAGTGGAAGGGAAATCTGATGATCCTTCATCAGATGATTGTCCAAGGAAGACGCAAGGCAGTTTATAAAAAAAAACAAGGAAACGGATGATAAATAAAGGAATTTTGGATTGATTGAGTCAGAAATCAAAATTTTGATTCGGTATGGATAAAAGAACTTCCTATGTTATACTATTCAAGTCTTGACGGCGGGTTGATTTGATAGATCAGATATTGTTATTCATGATATTGATCCGATTCAAGATCATCAAGAGGTAATTCATTCATTGAATTTACAGACGAAAGATTTATCATCTCTAGGGGATTAAATCCCGAGTTATTGCGAAGTAAAAAACCGATGAGATTATGGAAGTAAATATTCTTGCATTTATTGCTACTGCACTATTCATTCTAGTTCCTACCGCTTTTCTACTTATCATTTACGTAAAAACAGTCAGTCAAAATGATTAATTCAATTGAATTTTCAAATTCATTTGAATGAAACTTTCCTTCTGAGTTCTTATCAAAAATTGACGAAGTCAAATGAAAAGGATTCCTATTTTGCGTCTTAACTTAAATGAAATGAGCGTACTATAGTCGGCAGTTTTCTAAGAGATAGATAGTATGGTAGAAAGATTCATCTTTCTACCATACTATCTATCTCTTAGTCTATAAACTTAGTCTATAAAGTTGTAATCTAGAATAAAGATAAGGGCTAAAGTTTCTATAGACCAATCAACAAAATTCTCTTCATATATGTGTATATTAATTCCATATCCATATATTGTATGAAATTGGGATAACGCCCAATTTGCTACATATATTTGTTCTGATCAATCTTAAATAATTCTTATCTTAGGATTCTAATTCCTTTCTTTTTACTAATACTAATAAGCTAATAAGGAAGGGGAAACCCCACCTCTTTTTAACGCCCGAACCCCGGTATAAAATAAGTCGATAAAGCACAAATCGCCTTTCTCAAATTAGAAACCAAAGGGTAAATGCTCAATATGCGACTCGCCCGAGGCAAGATCTTATTACTGCCTAGTCTCTCGTTAGACAACCACTATCTCTATATCATTTCTCATAGAAAGTGCGTATACACTTAACAAAACAACTTCTTCTTTGAAGAGTAAAGAGGGGAAGAAATCAAAAGAAAGTCCGGCCTTCCTCAGCATCAAATAGCAAGAGCCCATTCCCGTTGGTTGAAATAGAAAATTTTGGAAGAATTTTAGGTTGGAATAAATTTCCAATCAGCTGCATCCCTTTCTTTTCAAAATACAAAGACGGGAATCTATGAAACATTTCAAGAGTATGATTCATATCATAGATTGCTCCATTGAAGTCCGACGGGATTCCAGATTCAGAGATTTTCAAAAGTTTAAAATGCGTTGCAGAACGATCTATAAAACGAGTAATACGGTTTGATTCCTGAACTCAATTAGTAGTACTTCTAGAGCCCACTTCTTCCCCACACTACGAGTGAAAGGGAAAATGTAAAGACTACCATTAAAGCAGCCCAAGCGAGACTTACTATATCCATGTGCACTATGTCCCCTATCTCTATAAATATAAATACGAAGTAATTATTCCATTATTCCTCACTAATAATAGCGGAATCGATGGCGCAGAGTCAAAAAGGGGGGGTTCTAACCGAACACTATTGAGAGATCAATCCAATAAATCGATTATGATTTTGAATCAGGAAAGATTAAACACAAGCGAAATACATAGTAACATCCCAAGGAAATGGGAACATGTAGGAATAAAATAATAAGGCCTATTCTTTTTTTGTTGACCTTCTAAGTAAAAACAGAAGGGGAGAAATCTCACTAAAAACGAGAAATTACTATCTATTACAGGTCTCTATTTCCCCATTTGATCTAATCCGTACCCTCTTTCCCGATTATCGCTGTGAAACGGGGGGCTTGAGTGGGGGTTGCCGAAAAGAAAGAATTTCTTTTTGCCCCCTTTTCAATTATTCATCCAATCTAATATTGATTGGATACCAGAGCACTCAGAGATTCTCGCGAGTCTGTCTTATATAAAGCAACTTCCGCCCCTTTCCAAAACTATTAATTGAATTTTTCACCAGGCTCTACAATTTGATTCAAGATCCAATCATTAGACACTCCCTTAGTAATAGAGGGGAATCGTGAAGTCTTGATAGTCCCTCTACCAGTAGATTCGAATAATCCTAGATGCGAACGAGGATTCACAATCTTTTCTTTTAGAAAACCTTCAGACCAAATCAAACAAAGTATCAACGGTCTGTTTCCTATGCTTCTACCGGGGAAGCATTCTGCGAGTTATATCAGCAGAACAAAAAAAGAAGAGATTTTGAGTTTTTTGGTGATCAGGCGACACCCGGATTTGAACTGGGGAAAAAGGATTTGCAGTCCCCCGCCTTACCACTCGGCCATGCCGCCAAAATGATACAAAATAGATGCCAATTTTCCCGGATTACTGACCTTTTATTGTACTTGCATTTTGACTTCTGTTTTCTTTCCTAAAAGAAAGACCCTGGATTTGATCCATCCCTTCAATTGATTGTATAGTATTTGAAAATACACATTTGATTTATCAATAGAAAAGCGAGAGAATGTTTTTAGCGTTGTGTATTTTTAGTCGAGAAATTTGAACCATTAACTATTGACTCCTTACTTTGAATTCATGAACGATTCTGGGATTTGAATTTCAAATTGTGTTTTACTAATGACATAAGAAAATCAAAATTGAGACAGAACCAATCAGTATTTATTTTTTCAATCAAAAAATCTTTTTCAATTTCAATTATAACAAAACATATGAGTATATGTAAACCCCAGAACATAAATTGTTACACAGATATCTATTATTTTGATATGTTGTCGATAGGGAATTATCATAAAATTATCCTACTTCATGCATTGAATGGAAATTATCTTTTGATAGAGCACGGCCGGGGTTGTCCCAAATAGAACCGCCAATACCAATAAAAGAAAAGAGAAATCGGATATTATAGCTATCTGCATACGTGTTTAATAAATGCAACCCTTCTTATACAATACACTTCAAATCGTATTCTAATCAAAAATCAGCAAAGTACAAATATCTATCTTCTCTGTGAATCATTTTTTGAACAACGAAATCCCTAAGGCGGTTAAGTGCTAAAAAAATGGATTCTAGCTTATTTTTTTGTCTTTGTCTCCCAAATACCGAATCTTTTTATTTTTCTCAAAGTCGAATATGTAATATCATAATAATGGTATAATTTTAATCATTTTATTTTTGTTTTGCTATTCTATACAAAACCCTATGACCTTAATAAGTCTAAGTGACAGAATTCTGTTTCTAGGATTGTTTTATCAACTCCTTTCCATTTTGATCTCTTGCAACTTCCAATTTATTTAAGTAGAAAATTCTTTTTATTTCTTCGTTCATATGTAGTTCATACATTTCATTTCAAATATGGAGTTGGGTAAAATTTCATGTGATTCAGTAAACAGAATAGAAATTCCATCAGTGCTAGATTGTCGATCTAATTCGATGAAGAATGTACTTAAAAATATAATGGAATTTTTTTATAAATATAAATGGGAAGTTCAAAATGCTCGGGGGTGCAAATGAGGCAATGT